GTTAGGAGCCCATCCAAGATCGTTGTAGACCCAACGAATTAGTAGTTCCCAACCGCGGGTGGAGTGAAATCCAACAAAAAAATCAGTAACTAAAAGAATAAAAAAAGCTTTTATTGAGTCATTTAAGTTATAGAAGAATTCCTGAACCCAAGAATTCAAAATGACAAGTTCCTCTTTACCCAGAAAAAAGGAACCACTTAGAATAGCCAAACAGATTATATTTGTCGAGAAATGCAAAATGATATGGAGATGATCCTCATTATCTATTTTGGCCAATTGTATTATTTCCTTTTGTATTCCTATAGGAGGTTTTTGTACATGTGGCTTCGGTTTCTCTTTTATCATTTCGTCCAAGAGAAAAAGTTCTTCTAATTCTATGAATCCTTCTAGAACCCTTTTCTCTTGAATATCAGTTAAGAGAGTTTCGGATTGCCTGGTATTCCACCAATTCTTAATCCAAAGTTCCAGACATTTGTTAAAAGAGAAGGAGACTCCCCAGGGTAAAAGTACGATAAATACAAGATATAGGAAAGAAGGCAATGCTTTCTTTTTTTTCATTTTTGATCTGTAAATTGAGTTGTTAATGAATCTGCTTCATTCGCTGACTCTATTTCATTCGCTGACTCTATATGATATTTCTTTTCTTTGAAAATTTTATAACAAGGTTTGAGACCCTGTGTTTGTATCTATTTCTCTTTTTGTATACTAGCGGAATTTCATTGTATTGGGTTCTTTCTTAAATCTAAATGAGGTGGAATAGAGAAATAGAATAAAAAAAGCCTTTTCATATGAAAAAGGAAGAATATTATGCCATATATCTCACTTAGACAAAACAAATTAGAAGCAATTTTCTCTTATCCTCGTTTGTTCCTTCCTTTACATAAATACTCAAAATACTTCAATTGGTACGCGCAAGAAATAGGCCAATTCGGCAGCTTTTTGTTCAATTTCTCGTGGAGTAAAAAACTTCTCATCAGTACGAGTCAAGGGAATGACCCCCTGGCCCCGTATTTCCATATAAAGGATACGACCAGGATAAAGACCCTCTTTAACCTGAATTCTAATTGATTGGATATCCCGCACAAGGAATCGAAGAAAGATGCGACGTTTTATTCCAGGGAATCCCCAACGAAAAATGCACACTATTCCCTGTTTTCTATCGAATCGATCATAACCGCTCCCTACATTCCACAAAATAGTGCACCACAAATAGGAGCTAATGAATAGGCCCGCGATTCCGTAGAAAGACATCACGACCCCCTGTGGAAAAAAAAGAATTTGTTGAGATGGAAGTACAGATATCATATTCTTACCAAGATAACTGGAAGCCCCAACCGCTAAGAATCCTAATGAACCTAGAAAAAGAATACAGGCCCAGAAAAAATTACCTCTTTTTCGAGAACCTTTTAAAAGTTCTATCCATATGTGTTCTGATCGCCAATTCATATTAGATATACTAAATCTAGCAGCGGTTAATTGAAATTGAGAGAATAAGCTAAATGATTTTGACTTTACTTTTTTTGATTCTGAAATCGCCTTCAGCAGCTAGTACTCCTGTGAAATAATTAGTTAGATACATTGACTTTCTATTCAAAAAAAAACCACTATACTCGGCTACGCATATGCATGCATTTATGCTCGTAACCTATATCTGCATCCATAGACGTTTTTCATTTGTGTATAGAAAGAGCTACATAGCCTATTATATTATATTACTTACCCTAAAAAATATCCGTATTATGATCTTGGAAATACATTGATAAAATTTGGCCCCGTCGGTTCTAGACAATCTTATTTTTCTGCACATAAAGAAATAAAGAAGCCATTGCAATTGCCGGAAATACTAAGCCTACTAAAGGCACGAAAATAGAGGGTAAGTTAAAATCTGCCATAGAATAAGCGTTTCAATTTAAATTTACTATTTCTATCTATTCAAAATATATCTTAAGATTTTTATGATATAATTAAGTATATATATTATAAAGAATATTGACTATTCTATTTTTTAGTTTGCAAAATAAAGATTTTTTATCGAATACTAAACGATAAAAGTATTCCATATCTAAAAAATGAATGGATAATAAGAAAATTGCAAAAAAGGGAACTAATTAAAAAGATTTGATTTTTCTTTTCCCATTCTCATGGCCTTTCTATCCTTCTAATCGAACTTTAAATTGGATTCAAAAGAAAGCAATTGTGAAAATGAAAGAAATACTTCTTTCAGAATATTCTTTCAGAATATCCCTTAATAAAAAAAAAGTAGAAGTGGAATCGAATAATCCGGTTGAAGGGTAATGATCATACGTCTGTAATGCATTGTATGTCCCAGAATAGGTCCCATTCTTCTACCCTTTCCGGGTAGTCGATGGCTATTCACAGCTACTACCTTAACGCCAAAGAAGAGTTCGACCCAATGCTTTATTTCTGTCTTAGTGAATCCCGATTCGACATTAAAAGTATATTGATTCTTTCCCAATAAATGAAGACTCTTTTCTGTAAATACTGCGTCTTTGATTCCATTATCGTATGATAATACTATATTTTGATTTATATTTGTTTATTGTATTATATCTTTCTATATTCTAGATAGATAGAATAGAAGAATCTCAATTTGTCAAGTCTTATGATCGTCTCCAGATCTATTTAAATTCGGCTCAATCTTTCTAAAAAAAAAGATTGAGCCGAATTTAATTGCAATCAATTAGAAGAATAAAGAAGAATTACTGCATTTCGTAACTTTTTTTTCTTTCTTTCTATTTTGCTTCTTTTTTATTTAGACCTTCTTTATATCTAGTTTTATCTACTTAATCGATGGTATCTACCGGCTTGAACTCAAATTTGATCGCCTTCCATACTTCACAAGCTGCGGCTAGTTCAGGACTCCATTTGCACGCTTGTTGGATAATTTCATTACCCTCACGAGCAAGATCGCGCCCTTCGTTACGAGCTTGTACACAAGCTTCTAAAGCTACCCGATTAGCTACTGCACCCGGTGCATTCCCCCAAGGGTGTCCTAAAGTTCCTCCACCAAATTGTAATACAGAATCGTCTCCAAAAATTTCGGTCAGAGCCGGCATATGCCAAACATGAATACCCCCGGAAGCCACCGGTATAACACCTGGCATGGATACCCAGTCCTGAGTGAAAAAGATACCGCGAGAGCGATCTTTCTCAATAAAATCATCGCGCAATAAATCAACAAAACCTAAAGTCATTTCGCGTTCCCCTTCTAACTTACCTACTACTGTACCGGCGTGGATATGATCTCCCCCAGACATACGCAACGCTTTAGCTAATACACGGAAATGCATACCATGATTTTTCTGTCTATCAATAACTGCATGCATTGCTCGGTGAATGTGAAGAAGTAGGCCGTTGTCGCGGCAATAATGAGCCAAACTAGTATTTGCGGTGAATCCTCCAGTTAAGTAGTCATGCATTACAATAGGAACCCCTAATTCCCTTGCAAATACAGCTCTCTTCATCATTTCTTCACATGTACCTGCAGTCGCATTCAAGTAATGCCCCTTGATTTCACCGGTTTCAGCCTGTGATTTATAAATTGCTTCGGCACAAAAGACAAAACGATCTCTCCAGCGCATAAATGGTTGTGAGTTTACGTTTTCATCATCTTTGGTAAAATCAAGTCCACCGCGTAAACACTCATAACATGCTCTACCGTAATTTTTTGCGGATAATCCCAATTTTGGTTTAATAGTACATCCTAATAAAGGACGACCATACTTGTTCAACTTATCCCTTTCAACTTGGATACCATGAGGCGGACCTTGGAAAGTTTTTGAATAAGTAGGAGGAATTCGTAGATCCTCCAAACGTAAAGCGCGTAGGGCTTTGAAACCAAATACGTTACCCACAATGGAAGTAAACATGTTAGTAACAGAACCCTCTTCAAATAGGTCTAATGGATAAGCTACATAACAGATATATTGATCCTCTTCCCCAGGAACGGGCTCGATGTGATAGCATCGTCCTTTGTAACGATCAAGACTGGTAAGTCCATCAGTCCAAACAGTTGTCCACGTACCAGTAGAAGATTCTGCAGCTACTGCAGCCCCTGCTTCTTCAGGCGGAACCCCGGGCTGAGGAGTTACTCGGAATGCTGCCAAGATATCAGTATCCTTGGTTTCATACTCCGGGGTGTAGTAAGTCAATTTATAATCCTTAACACCTGCTTTAAATCCAACACTTGCTTTAGTTTCTGTTTGTGGTGACATAAGTCCCTCCCTACAACTCATGAATTTAAAATTCTCACAACGACAAGGTCTACTCGATATGGATTAGGCATAAATGAAACCTTTGCCAAAATCTTCAAAAAGGATATTCAATTAATATCAACTTATTAAATAAAAAGGGGAGTATGCTTAAGTTAATGAGTATGTTTCATTCATATATAAAGCGTACACCCTGTGTACATTCTATCCTATAGGAAAGGAATTCAACTATAGGAATTCGATAAGAATTGAGTTGTTGTTATGGTAAGTTAACATGGTTCGTTATTAAACCGTGGATTTGATTTACCAAATCCATCATTATTGTATACTCTTTGATAGATATAGCGCAACCTAAACCAATCCCTAACCCTTATTTTACAATTTCACAAGTTCTTAATGGACCCTTTTCTTATTTTGAATCTAAATACCTAAATACTAAGAAAATTCTCTGTTGACAGCAATCTATGCTTCACAGTAGTATATATTTTGTATATCGAAGTCCTAGATAGTAAAGTAAAGTAGAGTAGGCACATATCCTTCACAAAAGGCTAAATGTATATGAAAAAAAGATTGATTGAATTTTCCAACGGACTCATTCCATGAGTAAACGATTGAATGGGATTTGCTTGGGCAACGAAATCAAGTGCTGGTTCCCTTTTCTTTTTTTTTGAATTAACTAATTTATTTCCTTTTGACTTTTGGATTTTTGGATATTTTTTGTATTTGATTTGGCATTATTCAACAAAAAAAAAAAAGAAAAATTTCGACAAATTCCTTTTTTTGATAATTAAGTGATAATTATGAGAACCAATCCTACTACTTCGCGTCCCGGGGTTTCCACAATTGAAGAAAAAAGCGCGGGGCGTATTGATCAAATTATTGGACCCGTGCTGGATATCACCTTTCCCTCGGGCAAGTTGCCTTATATTTATAATGCTTTGATAGTCAAGAGTCGAGACACTGCCGATAAGCAAATTAATGTGACTTGTGAGGTACAACAATTATTAGGAAATAATAGAGTTCGAGCTGTAGCTATGAGTGCTACAGACGGGTTGATGAGAGGAATGGAAGTGATTGACACGGGAGCTCCTCTCAGTGTTCCAGTCGGTGGAGCTACTCTCGGACGAATTTTTAACGTTCTTGGGGAACCTATTGACAATTTGGGTCCTGTAGATACTAGTGCAACATTCCCTATTCATAGATCCGCACCCGCCTTTATCGAGTTAGATACGAAATTATCTATCTTTGAAACAGGTATTAAGGTGGTCGATCTTTTAGCTCCTTATCGGCGTGGAGGAAAAATCGGACTATTTGGAGGGGCTGGAGTAGGTAAAACAGTACTCATCATGGAATTAATCAATAACATTGCTAAAGCTCATGGAGGCGTATCCGTATTTGGCGGAGTAGGGGAACGGACTCGTGAAGGAAATGATCTTTATATGGAAATGAAGGAATCTGGAGTAATTAATGAAAAAAATATTGAGGAATCAAAGGTAGCTCTAGTCTATGGCCAAATGAATGAACCACCGGGAGCTCGTATGAGAGTTGGTTTAACTGCCCTAACTATGGCAGAATATTTCCGAGATGTTAATAAGCAAGACGTGCTTTTATTCATCGATAATATCTTTCGTTTTGTTCAAGCAGGATCGGAGGTATCCGCCTTATTAGGGAGAATGCCCTCTGCAGTGGGTTATCAACCTACCCTTAGTACAGAAATGGGTTCTTTGCAAGAAAGAATCGCTTCTACCAAAAAGGGATCTATAACTTCGATCCAAGCGGTTTATGTACCTGCGGACGATTTGACCGACCCTGCTCCTGCCACAACATTTGCACATTTGGACGCTACTACCGTACTTTCCAGAGGATTAGCTTCCAAGGGTATTTATCCCGCAGTGGATCCTTTAGATTCAACCTCAACTATGTTACAGCCTCGGATCGTTGGCAACGAACATTATGAAACTGCGCAAAGAGTTAAGGAAACTTTACAACGTTACAAGGAACTTCAGGACATTATCGCAATTCTTGGGTTGGATGAATTATCGGAAGAAGATCGTTTAACTGTAGCAAGAGCGCGAAAAATTGAGCGGTTCTTATCACAACCGTTCTTTGTGGCAGAAGTTTTTACAGGTTCTCCAGGAAAGTATGTTGGTCTTGCAGAAACAATTAGGGGATTTCAATTAATCCTTTCCGGAGAATTAGATGGCCTACCCGAACAGGCTTTTTATTTGGTGGGGAACATCGATGAAGCTAGCACGAAAGCTATAAACTTAGAAGAGGAGAGCAAATTGAAGAAATGAAATTAAATCTTTATGTACTGACTCCTAAACGAATTATTTGGGATTGTGAAGTGAAAGAAATCATTTTATCTACTAATAGTGGCCAAATTGGCGTATTACCAAACCACGCCCCCATTAACACAGCCGTAGATATGGGCCCTTTGAGAATACGCCTCCTCAACGACCAATGGTTAACGGCGGTTCTGTGGAGTGGTTTTGCAAGAATAGTTAATAATGAGATCATCATTTTAGGAAATGATGCAGAACTGGGTAGTGATATTGATCCAGAAGAAGCTCAACAGGCACTTGAAATAGCCGAAGCTAACTTGAGTAGAGCTGAGGGTACGAAAGAATTGGTTGAAGCGAAGCTAGCTCTCAGACGAGCTAGGATACGAGTGGAGGCTGTCAATTGGATTCCCCCATCCAATTGAAAATAATCCAAAGGTTTCGTTGATACAAAGAAAAAGGAAAGAAAGGTAGAAAAAGTTATTAGATAGCGAAGTGAAGTAAGTCCAATGCTATCTAGTAATTTTTCTACCTACCTACCTACTATTGGATTTGAACCAATGACTCCCGCCGTATGAAAGCAGTACTCTAACCACTGAGTTAAGTAGGCAATTTATCACCATAAAAGAAGCCACATTACTTCGATCGATTATAGATCGAATCCTTTTTATAAGCAATACCGCTACATTATTGGTATGTTATATAGTAAACAGATCAAAGGGATATCCTCTGGCATTAGAGAATATTGATCTTGACAAGAAATTATCTATATGTTAAGATATCTCTGACAAGGGCTATAGCTCAGTTCGGTAGAGCAACTCGCTTACACGTGCGCCAATGCTTTTCAAGGGAACTTATTATGCAATGAACATAATTGAACTTATTGCAAAATCAATGTCTTACTTCATGGATTCGAGAGAATAGGAGAACAGTAGCCTGACAAACAGTCGGTTCAGTCCGATTCTGGTGCCAATTCTGGTGCCTAATCAAATAGAGCCCCTATTGATTTGCTAATTGATAAGGTAAATATCCAGCCCACTCAATGCTAGGCGTAATGAGGATAAGGGCCTCCAAAAAACTTCTTTTCGTTCTATGAACTTTAAGGTGTATGAAGTCTCATAGTCAACTCTTACAGCGGAACGATAGAGATTCCATTTCACTTAGATTGATTTCATTTAGGCCAGAGGCAGACCTAAGTCAAGGCAATCCTCCTTTGAAACACTTTGGTATTGTTCCTAGATAGATCATAATACAAATAATCAATCAGAGCACAGGGAACCATCTTATTATCTTTTCGTAAAGAAAAACTATGGTGGATTAACTGATCTTTACATCAGTTGATGAAAGAGCCCAATGCAGAAAAATGCATGTTGGGTCTTTGAAACAGTTCGAATCATTTTGATAATAATCCGTTTGATCTGTTTTACCGAGAAGGTCTACGGTTCGAATCCGTATAGCCCTAATATATATGTCTTTTTTTTTAGGATGGATATCCTATGTTTTCTTTAGTATAGTTTTCTTTAATAGTTTTCTTTATTAGTACTTGTTTATAGACTCGACGCTCGCTTGCGCCATAGAATAGAGACAAAAGCATTACCATAGGCTCATTCATCGAAAATAATAGAGACAGGAAAAGAAAAAAGAATTTCTATCAAATCCATAGAAGGATCCCTTACCTGATTTGAATTCCATCCTTCTTCAAATAGGATATGCTCTAAGTCCCTAGACTTTCCTATAATGACTGCAACGATTTTCTCCATTTTGCAAATTCCTAAGTATATTACTATATATACATACATTATCTAAATGGATCCACTTTAAATTTTAAATGAGTAAATAATAAAACAGGATATTCTGTTTCATAATTCTGAAATCTACTTCTTTTTTTGTATTACTCTGCATTAGGCTGCATACATTATTCATCCTATTTGAATTAGGTTCTAAGCTAATTAGTAGTAAGTATTTTCTTTTTTATTTAATAGTCTCTGACTATCCTTAAATAAAGGATATTTTTTATTTAATAGTCTCTGACTATCCTTAAATAAAGGATAGACCAATTCTTTTTTCTAGAGATTCTGGGGAAAGCGAGACAAAGTGAAGCGAAAGAGTTTTCTTTACCATATCTAAATAGAATGGAAATCAAAAAGAAAGGGAGTAGGGATTCCATTGAATGAATCCTTAAGGAAGACATGGCACAAAAGAAACAAAAGCTAAAGTAAGCGCTCTTTGGTTTGAGCAAAACAGATTCTTGTTTCACCTAGGAAAAGAGAGAAGTTCTGGATAAATTGACAATGCCAACTTGAATTGACTAATTCAGTTCCGCCTATTCCACATTAATGGGAGTACATTTATGTTTCTGCTTCACGAATATGATATTTTTTGGACATTTCTAATAATAGCAAGCCTTATTCCTATTTTGGTATTTTGGATTTCAGGGCTTTTAGCCCCGCTTAGTAAAGGACCAGAGAAGCTTTCTAGTTATGAATCGGGTATAGAACCCATGGGAGGGGCTTGGTTACAATTCCGAATACGCTATTACATGTTTGCGCTAGTTTTTGTTGTTTTTGATGTAGAAACGGTCTTTCTCTACCCTTGGGCAATGAGTTTCGACGTATTGGGTGTATCCGTTTTTATTGAAGCTTTGATTTTCGTGCTTATCCTAGTTGTTGGTTTAGTTTATGCATGGCGAAAAGGAGCCTTGGAATGGTCTTAACTGAATATTCAGACAAAAAAAAAAAAGAAGGCAAAGATTCCATTGAGACAGTTATGAGTTTGATTGAGTTTCCGTTACTTGACCAAACAAGTTCCAATTCCGTTATTTCAACTACACCAAATGATCTTTCGAATTGGTCAAGACTCTCCAGTTTATGGCCCCTTTTATATGGTACCAGTTGTTGTTTCATTGAATTTGCTTCATTAATAGGCTCACGATTCGATTTTGATCGTTATGGATTGGTACCAAGATCAAGTCCTAGGCAAGCGGACCTAATTTTAACAGCCGGTACGGTAACAATGAAAATGGCGCCCTCTTTAGTGCGATTATATGAGCAAATGCCTGAACCAAAATACGTCATTGCTATGGGAGCCTGTACTATTACGGGGGGAATGTTCAGTACGGATTCCTATAGTACTGTTCGGGGGGTTGATAAGTTAATTCCTGTGGATGTCTACTTACCGGGTTGCCCACCTAAACCAGAGGCTGTTATAGATGCGCTAACAAAACTTCGTAAGAAGATATCACGAGAAATAGTTGAAGATCGAACTCTATGTCAAAGTCAAAAGAAAAATCGATGTTTTACTACCAGTCACAAGCTTTATGTTCGGCGCAGTACTCATACTGGAACTTACGAGCAAGAATTGCTCTATCAATCACCATCTACTTTAGACATATCTTCGGAAACTTTTTTCAAATCCAAAAGTCCAGTATCTTCCTCCAAATTAGTGAATTAGGAGGGGTTCTTTTGTGCAGAAAAAGAAAGAGCAGTGCAATCTTTCAAACTTACATTTGAAATGTGAAATATTTATACAAGGGGGGAGAGATCAAGACAATGCAGCAGGGTTGGTTATCTAATTGGCTAGTCAAACATGAGGTGGTTCATAGATCTTTGGGCTTCGATCACCGAGGAATAGAGACTTTACAAATAAAAGCAGGGGATTGGGATTCCATTGCTGTCATTTTATATGTATATGGTTATAATTATTTACGTTCCCAATGTGCTTATGACGTAGCACCCGGCGGATCTTTAGCTAGTGTGTATCATCTTACGAGAATACAGTATGGTATAGATAACCCAGAAGAAGTATGCATAAAAGTCTTTGCCCAAAAGGATAATCCTAGAATCCCGTCTGTCTTCTGGGTTTGGAAAAGTGCCGATTTTCAAGAACGGGAATCTTATGATATGCTGGGAATTTGTTATGATAATCATCCACGCCTTAAACGTATCTTAATGCCTGAAAGTTGGATAGGCTGGCCCTTACGTAAGGATTATATAACCCCCAATTTCTATGAAATACAAGATGCTCATTGAATGATAATAAATTCATGTTCACTTATACAACACAACTCCAGATTTTATTCAAGTCAAAGAATATTTTTACGTTCTATTCCTAGACGAAACGAAATACCTATTATATTCTAATTAATTCTTATTATAAAAATAAAAGAGGTCCAGATAGACTGAGCAAAAAAGGGCTTCATACGAACAGAAAAATATAATGACTCAAAGAGGTTCCTACCACGAACTTTGTACCGCGCGCATTACTTAGAACAACTAGGAAAGTAAGATAAGCAAGGCAAGAATAAAAAAAATTCTTCAGAATAGCGGAATACAAAATTAATAAGAAATGTAAAAATGAAGAAAAGGGCGCCGAATCTTACCTGCTTCTAGACCATAAAGAACCTGAGATTTTAACCCTTTTCTAAAAAGAAAAAAATACGTGTTTAGAGATTTATCTACTTAGTCTATACTCTCCATATTATTATGGAATATGGACCCCAACCTATCTCGAGGTATTTGTATTAATATCTATTCGGCGGATCTCCCCTTTTTTCGGTGCCAGGAACCAGATTTGAACTGGTGACACGAGGATTTTCAGTCCTCTGCTCTACCAACTGAGCTATCCTGACCTTTTCTTGTGCATCATCCTAGTAGAGTATTTGCATCTATGTCAATTAAAGGGACTAAAAAATCAATAAAGTATTCTATTCCAAATTTGTAAATGGGGGGTAGTCCTATACATTGTGGATGGCTTACTTAATAATACTTAAAAATCGAATTAATAATCGAGATTCTTTGCCGATACTCTAATAAAAAAGAAATTTATTTAATGAATAGCATAAGATCCATTGAGATCTCTTCGCACTCCTTTGTGAAAGAGTAGAATGAGAAAGCTAGTGAATCTTAAACCCATTGATAAAAGAAAAAAAGAGGAGAAATACTATGGTTAGGGAATAAAAGAGGGTTTGGGGATAGAGGGACTTGAACCCTCACGACTTAGAAAGTCGACGGATTTTCCTTTTACTAGAAATTTCATTGTTGTCAGTATTGACATGTAGAATGGGACTCTCTCTTTATCCTCGTCCGATTAATCCACTTTTAAAAATAAAAGATCTCCAAAATAATGAATTGAAGGATTTGATTACTCAATATTCGATTGGAATGGATTCACAATAATTCCAAAAAAAAATTATGAATTTTCTATTTTATAATCAGAATCATTCCTAATTTCATTTTTAAAAACATTTTTTTAAATAAATAAAGAACCTATATTATGATATGAGTTCTGTGATTAATCGTTTGCTATGTCAGTATCTATACGTGTGTATTAGATGTATAGAGCCCTTCTTTCTCTAATTTAGAGGGAGTTTCACTACCAACACAACGTAATTACCTCGATTCGTTAGAACAACTTCCATTGAGTCTCTGCACCTATCCTTTTCCTTTGGGTTCTTGTTTGAGAACCACTTGTTTTTTCAAAAAAGGGATTTGGCTCAGGATTGCCCATTTTTAATTCCAGGGTTTCTCTGAATTTGGAAGTTACCACTTAGCAGGTTTCCATACCAAGGCTCAATACAATCAAGTCCGTAGCGTCTACCGATTTCGCCATATCCCCATTTTTATTTTCTTTGAAACCTGGATTGGATTCCTTGTGTAATTTCATCCATCTCTTAGTTTTTTTTGAATCATTGAATTCTTTATTCGACGTAGTCTAGCAGTTTGTCTCTATTTGAGAGACCCCGCTTATTGCAATTCAGAATTGAATTGATTCTATCGTTGATATATTTGCAATTCAATCAGAATCAATATATCTAAAAATTTTTCTCTCCCCCACCCCCCCCCCTTGCTTTTTTAGGGTATTCAAAATCATACTATAACGCTTGATATTCATTCTTTTTTTTCTAATCATAATTAGAAATTTCATTTGCTATGATTCTATCTTCTCCTTAGTGAAATATGAATCCTTAAATTATTAACAAATCTAAAAAAAAAAATATATATATATCTAAAAAAGTATATAATGATCGAATGAAAATGCCAAGAGATTGGCATTTTCTCTTTATTATATTATTTACATATATTATTTTTTTCTATGTATTAGATTATTCGTCCGAACCATATCAAATTGAAAATATCTGAAATCAAATTCAATAGAAAAATTGGAATAGATTCTATTAGAAAAATAGATTTGCGAATTAGAGAAATAAAAATAAAGTTCAATAAATTCTATAATTCTATTTAAGAATATCATTTTAGTTAGGCATATCAAGCTAACTTTATCTTTATGAAATTCTAGTTTTTTTTTCTAAGTAGAACTTTAAATTTCGAACTAATTAATAACTAAGATTAATAATTCATATCTTAAATTTTACAGATTTCCTATATCTATTTCTATTTGTTACACTATTTCTGTTATGTAAGCCCGCTTAGCTCAGAGGTTAGAGCATCGCATTTGTAATGCGAGGGTCATCGGTTCAAATCCGATAGTCGGCTTTTTCTCTATCGATGTTCCATGAACAAGAATATCTCTCTTTTTTTCCGAATTAAATGGAGAATCCAGGGTCCATTATGTTGTTCTACCTTACAATTTAGCTAGATACAAAACATTAAAATAAATAATATATATACAAAAAATCCAGATGTTGATGAAATTCCATTTTTTGTGGTACTTTAAGTAGATTTTACTCCGTTTATCCTTTAGTTTAATTCTGTTTTAATTTCGATGTATTCTGTAATGTAAATACAATGAAATTTATTGTGTAAAATGAAATTTCAATAAAATAAAAAAGGAGTCTTCATGTCCCGTTATCGAGGACCTCGTTTAAAAAAAATACGCCGTCTGGGAGCTTTACCAGGACTCACTAGAAAAACGCCTAAATCCGGAAGTAATCTGAAAAAGAAATTCCATTCTGGGAAAAAAGAGCAATATCGTATTCGTCTTCAAGAAAAACAAAAATTGCGTTTTCACTATGGTCTGACAGAGCGACAATTACTTAGGTATGTACATATCGCTGGAAAAGCAAAAAGGTCGACAGGTCAGGTTTTACTACAATTACTTGAAATGCGTTTGGATAATATCGTTTTTCGATTGGGTATGGCTTCAACCATTCCTGGGGCCCGGCAATTGGTTAACCATAGACATATTTTAGTTAATGGTCGTATAGTTGATATACCAAGTTTTCGTTGCAAACCCCGAGATATTATTACTACGAAGGATAACCAAAGATCAAAACGTCTGGTTCAAAATTCTATTGCTTCATCCGATCCGGGCAAATTGCCAAAGCATTTGACGGTTGACACAGTGCAATATAAAGGACTAGTACAAAAAATCCTAGATAGGAAGTGGGTCGGTCTTAAAATAAATGAGTTGTTAGTTGTAGAATATTACTCTCGTCAGACTTGAACTTAACGAAAAAAGGAAAGGTTCATAGGATTTTTTCCCTTCCCCTTTCCCCGAACTAAATCGACCTAAGGCTCTTAATTCGTATGTTCCCATTCACCTAGCAGAAATAGATTAACCCTAGGATCCTTTTTCTTTTTTGTTATTTCCTCTACGTGTATTTTCCATACCACAGTAATTTGGTATAGAGAATTTCTATTAAATAAAGGTATTATTGCGGAAATAAATTGTTATTTGATTTGATACGTTGTGATCGGGAACGTTGATAAATTAAGAGAAACGGAAAGAGAGGGATTCGAACCCTCGGTAAACAAAAGTCTACATAGCAGTTCCAATGCTACGCCTTGAACCGCTCGGCCATCTCTCCTACATAATCTTATTATGGAAAATAAACGGAGTGAATAGCGAGTTTTCGTATTCCTGCAGTAAAGATACAGCCACAACCGCTCGGGGATTCCATAGCTCTATTGGAAAAATTCCTTTTCATCTAATCCAAGTGGAAAGATCCAGGATTTTTTTTACTAGGAATTCCGCTCCCGCAAAAGTTTTTCTTTGGGGAAAACCCAAGAATTCGATTTGCATAAGGTACGTTACGCCGTACCATCTAAATATAAAAAGGGTACGGGATAATTAATGACTTTGAAAACGAAAAATAGTTGATGAAAGAAGTTGTTGTTGAGAAATAGGAAAGTGGAATGAAATCCAATCTTAGTCAAATATTGAATATCTCTTCTTATCCAAACAGAAGGAAAAGGAGACAGTTTGAACTGAGCGGAAAATCCATACCTCTCTTATCCGTTTAGAGCATATGGATCGATTTATAAGAATCGAATGTTTTTTTTTTATGTTATTTTGCGATAGAATGAAAAGAATTCTATATAGAATGGATTGGGAATTATGTCTAGATCCCGTATAAATGGAAATTTCATTGATAAGACCTCCTCGATTGTAGCCAATATTTTATTGCAAATAATTCCGACAACTTCAGGGGAAAAAAGGGCATTTACTTATTATAGAGATGGTGCGATTTGACTCTTTTTTTTTTTTTAGCCCTACCTACATCTCAGTCTTACGAGAAAGAGAGGGGGTTCGCATAGAGAGAACAAAATTAGTAAAGGAAACCCACGCTTGGGGAAGGTGAGGTGAACTGACAATTCCTTCTGTCGGGTATCCTCGATTGATGTGGCCTCAGATGCTTCAATTGTAGATTTGAGTATTGAGCGAAAGGTTACACCTACAGGATAGGTTCGGTATTACAGGCCAATCCTACTCTACTAGTACCAATAGGCAACATAGGGAAAAAAGCACTACACCTCGAAATAGGAATCAACAAGAGAAAAACTTTGTTAGAAATTAGCCCTTTCCTGATCGGTATCAGGATTGGGAAGAATGGTTGGGATAACAAACAACCATCAGGTTTGTACTTTGGATACCCTTATAACCATCAAAGGTCGTTGAAGTGGCTAATTCCTATAAATGGGAGGCGTTGAGAACAAAGAAAGTCTTGGAGCTATCGTTTTCCTCTAGCATTAATAGAATTCATTGGTGTTAAGAAAAACCTCTTTGGGGAAGGTTGGCTAGAGATTTCTTGAAAAAATACCAGCCCCTTTCGGTCCATAATGAGATGGAACTTATTCTATTTTCTATAGATTTTTCGCTTAGTACTATGTACAGAAGGGAGGAGCCGTATGAGATGAAAACCTCATGTACGGTTTTGGAACGGAGATTTTTTGAATAGAACGAACGACCGTAACGGATGTTGGCTCAATCCGAAGGAAATTATGCGGAAGCTTTGCAGAATTATTATGAAGCTACGCGACTAGAAATTGATCCCTATGATCGAAGTTATATACTATATAACATAGGCCTTATACACACAAGCAATGGAGAGCATACAAAAGCCCTGGAATATTATTTCCGGGCGCTAGAACGAAACCCCTTCTTACCGCAAGCTTTTAATAATATGGCCGTGATCTGTCATTACGTGCGACTATCTCCACTATAGAAAGAAGAAAAAGAAAGGATCAAATTTTCTAGTATTTACTAGAAAAAAGGGCTTTCTACATAGGGATCGTCAAAACAACGATTTTGCCCTATCAGCTGTAGGAAGGAAGGATACTTCATGAGAATCAAAATAGGAAGAAAGTAGAGCCTATACTACTACTCTATGGATAAAGTATCAAATTGATAGAGAAAGCACCGTAAAGATCAATTAGTGAGCGACTGGGTCGATACAACTAAAAAAAAACTGCTTAATTATACCATGATATGGGGCAAAATTTTGGAATCGGCTTATGTAATAGAGCCGATCCACTAAGGGATTAAGCAGCGGTGTAGTATCAGATCCCAAAGATAGTAAGTTCTTTTTTCTTTCTTATGGAAAAAAGTCTTTTTCAAGGATTCTATAGAAATTTCATATATGAAAGAAAAGAAACCGAGATAGTTACCTTTCAGAAAATTCGAACGAAGGATATAGGTCTATCTATGCTCCATTCTTCTGAAGGTGGGAGAAAAGATCAAACTGATTATTGATCAAAATTAGGGTTTGAAACTTAGGTAATTAACTTCTTCTGCTTAACCCAAGAAGAAATTGGATCGATTTTTGAAAAATCGAATTCAGTTAAGATAAGGGAAATTAAGATAGCAATTTCTGAGCCGTATGAGGTAGGAAACTCTCAAGTACGGTTCTAGGGGAAGGAACTGCCTATTCCGACCGAGGAGAACAGGCCATTCTACAGGGTGATTCGGAAATTGCAGATGCTTGGTTTGATCAAGCTGCTGAGTATTGGAAACAAGCTATAGCGCTTACTCCAGGAAATTATATTGAAGCACAGAACTGGTTGAAGATTACGAAGCGCTTTGAATTTGAATAAGACCACTCTCCATTTTCATAAAATGGGTAGTTTAGTTGCTGATCCATTAATCAAATAATTTAGGTAAGAAGATCGAATCAAGAATTTCATTATATCCCTTTCTTCTACCTTCGATTTTATATCATATTTCATAAGGATAAACAGTAGGGATAGACTTTAGAACAGAAGTAATAAAACAACTAAAGGGGTGGCAATCAAAATACTTCCACCTAATATATCAGTACGGTCTTATGAATAATTCTAATAAGTTATCTTGGAATTTAGAATCGAATAAAAAAATCTATATTATGCTCACTCAAGGAAAGTAGATGTGGATAGGGGCTTATACTTATACCCTCAAAAAAATACACTAGCTTCTTAAATTAAAACATAAAAAAGATTTTTTTGTTACGACGGAAAAAATTTTTGCAGGAAAACCAATGTCCGTTAGGCACCTAATCCTTATGTCATAATAGATCCGAACACTTGCCTCGGATTGACTTCAATATATAATTGCTCCAGTGAATAACTAAAAAAAATAGAAGGACGGTAGATAGTAAAGAAAAGGACTATCATAATATCTATCTTTCAAAGATTCACTAAAAAGACAGTTGGCGGGTCTCTTTGTATGTCTTGTCCGGAAAGAGGAGGACTTAATGATTATTCGTTCGCCGGAACCAGAAGTTAAAATTGTTGTGGATAGGGATCCTGTAAAAACATCTTTTGAGGAATGGGC